AGGGATAATCTGGAACTTAAAGTTCTCAATTATATTCTTTCTGGAAATGGAAAATCCATTCAGGAAATTTCCGACACAAGGATTCAATTAGTTCGGACTTGTTTAGTCTTGAATTGGAATCAAGACAAAAAAAGTTCTTCTATTGAAGAGGCTCTCGCTTCCTTTGTAGAAGTAAGTACAAATGGTTTGATTGAGTATTTCTTAAGAATTGACTTAGTGAAATCTCATACTTCGTATATCAGAAAAAGGAATGACCCATCTGGTTCAGGATTGATCTCGGATAATGAATCGGATCGGATCAATATCAATCCATTTTATTCTATTCATTCCAAGGCAAAAATTCAACAATCACTTAGCCAAAATCACGGAACTATTCGTATGTTGTTGAATAGAAATAAAGAATGCCGATCTTTGATAATTTTGTCATCATCTAATTGTTTTCAAATGAGACCATTCAACAACGTAAAATATCACAATGGGAAAAAAAAAGCAATTAATAAATTTAAAAAAGATCCTATAATTTCAATTAAGAATTCGTTAGGCCCTTTAGGAATAGCCCTTCAAATTGAAAATTTTTGTTTAATAACTCATAATCAGATCTCAATAACTAAAAAATTGCAACTTGACAAATTAAAGGAAACTTTTCAAGTAATAAAATATTATTTAATGGACGAAAACGAGAAAATTTATAAACCCGATCTATACAGTAACATCGTTTTAAATCCATTCCATTTGAATTGGTATTTTCTCAATCATAATTATTATGAAAAAACGTTTACAATAATTAGTCTGGGGCAATTTATTTGTGAAAATATATGTATAGCTCAAACGAAAAATGGACCACACCTAAAACTAAAATCGGGTCAAGTTATAACTGTTCAAATTGATTCTGTAATAATAAGATCGGCTAACCCTTATTTGGCGACTCCAGGAGCAACTATTCACGGCCATTATGGAGAAATCCTTTATGAAGGAGATATATTAGTTACATTTATATATGAAAAATCGAGATCCGGTGATATAACACAGGGTCTTCCAAAAGTGGAACAGATATTAGAAGTACGTTCGATTGATTCAATATCGATGAACCTAGAAAAAAAAATGGATGCTTGGAACGAGTGTATAACAAGAATTCTCGGCATTCCTTGGGGATTCTTGATTGGTGCTGAGCTAACTATAGCGCAAAGTCGTATTTCTTTGGTTAATAAAATCCAAAAGGTTTATCGATCCCAGGGAGTACACATCCATAATAGACATATAGAAATTATTGTGCGTCAAATAACATCAAAAGTCTTGGTTTCAGAAGATGGAATGTCTAATGTATTTTTACCTGGCGAACTAATTGGATTATTGCGAGCCGAACGAACGGGGCGTGCCTTGGAAGAAGCGATTTGTTACCGAGCTCTATTATTGGGAATAACAAAAACATCTCTGAATACTCAAAGTTTCATATCCGAAGCGAGTTTTCAAGAAACTGCTAGAGTTTTAGCAAAAGCCGCTCTTCGGGGTCGTATCGATTGGTTGAAAGGTCTGAAAGAGAATGTTGTTTTAGGGGGAATGATACCCGTTGGTACCGGATTCAAAAAAATAATGCACCGTTCACGGTCAAGGCAACATAACAAAATTACCTTGGAAAAAAAAAAGAATTTATTCGAGGTAGAAATTAGAAATATTTTGTTCCATCACAGAAAATTATTTGATACATCAGAAATTTAGGATTTAATGATTCCTACAAGCAGATTAGATTCATCCCTTTAAATGCATTCATTTGATTTGGTAATCAAGTATAATAAATAATAAATAGAAAAAAAAATGAATGGCCTGATTATGTATTAACGGCCAATCTTCGATAAAAGAGAAGGTTCCATCGGAACAATTATTTATTTCTATTTCAGGATACGGGGTATCTTTTTTTTTCAATTTTTTTTTTAAGTGTGGGGATAAATGACAAAAAGATATTGGAACATAACTTTTGAAGAGATGATGGAAGCAGGAGTTCATTTTGGTCATGGTACTCGAAAATGGAATCCTCGAATGGCACCTTATATATCCGCAAAGCGTAAGGGTATTCATATTATAAATCTTACTCGAACTGCTCGTTTTTTATCAGAAGCTTGTGATTTGGTTTTTGATGCAGCAAGCAGAGGAAAACAATTCTTAATTGTTGGTACCAAAAAAAAAGCAGCTGATTCAGTAACACGGGCTGCAATAAGAGCTCGATGTCATTATGTTAATAAAAAATGGCTCGGCGGTATGTTAACGAATTGGTATACTACAGAAACGAGACTTCGTAAGTTCAGGGACTTAAGAATGGAGCAAAGGACGGGGAAACTCAACTGTCTTCCAAAAAGAGATGCCGCTATGTTGAAGAGACAATTATCTCATTTGGAAACATATCTGGGCGGCATTAAATATATGACGAGGTTACCCGATATTGTAATAATCGTTGATCAGCAAGAAGAATATACGGCTCTTCGAGAATGTATCACTTTGGGAATTCCAACAATTTGTTTAATCGATACAAATTGTGACCCGGATCTCGCAGATATTTCGATTCCAGCTAATGATGATGCTATAGCTTCAATCCGATTAATTCTTAACAAATTAGTATTTGCAATTTGTGAGGGTCGTTCTAGCTATATACGAAATTCTTGATTAATAATAAGATAAATAAATTATTTGATTTGGTTGGGGGGGGATTCATAGATTATTTATGGAATCGGTTATTATACCATTACAAAATTATGCAAAAAGAAAAATATAAAAAGAACAAACAGAAATATTATGTGATTAGTAGGTATTCAAAATAGAAAATGAAAGTAGATAAGTAAAAAAGAAAATGGTTGAATCAAAATAATTCCCTTTCAAGTTATATTTTTTTCTTTTAGAGGGCCGGGCAATATGAATGTTCTATTATGTTCCATCAACACATTAAATAGATTATATGAGATATCTGCTGTGGAAGTAGGTCAACATTTCTATTGGCAAATAGGGGATTTCCAAGTGCATGCCCAAGTACTTATTACCTCTTGGGTTGTAATTGCTATCTTATTAGTTTCAACCATTCTAGTTGTTCGAAATCCGCAAACTATTCCCACTTCCGGTCAGAATTTCTTTGAATATGTACTTGAATTCATTCGAGACGTGAGCAAAACTCAGATTGGAGAAGAATATGGTCCGTGGGTTCCATTTATTGGAACTCTCTTTCTATTTATTTTTGTTTCAAATTGGTCAGGGGCTCTTTTGCCTTGGAAAATTATAAAGTTACCTCATGGAGAGTTAGCTGCACCCACAAATGATATAAATACTACTGTTGCATTAGCTTTACTTACGTCAGTAGCATATTTCTATGCGGGTCTTTCAAAAAAGGGATTGGCTTATTTTGGTAAATACATCCAACCAACTCCAATCCTTTTACCGATTAACATCTTAGAAGATTTCACAAAACCCTTATCGCTTAGTTTTCGACTTTTCGGAAATATATTAGCTGATGAATTAGTAGTTGTTGTTCTTGTTTCGTTAGTACCTTTAGTAGTTCCTATACCTGTTATGTTCCTTGGATTATTTACAAGCGGTATTCAAGCTCTTATTTTTGCTACTTTAGCTGCGGCTTATATAGGTGAATCCATGGAAGGTCATCATTGACTAGTTATTGAAATAGTCTTTTTTTTAGTTTAGCCCGCCGAAAAGTATGAGCGGCTAAAGATAATCTACTTAAAAAACATAAATAAAAAAAATAGAAAGATATTTTAAAAATTAATAATAATAAAAAGGATTATCCCCCCCCCCCAAAAAAAAAAGATGCAATAAGGATAAGGTTTAAATAAAATAAGTATACGATCTGGTGTAATATAATAATTGTAATATAATAATAAAATTTTAAAAATGACCAGGGAATTGTAAAAAAAAAAATAGGAAAAAGATCTTTTAGATGGATCTCTTTCCTATTTTTCCTCAAAATACTCTTTGTTTGACCAATTTGTATTTGACTCCAATGAAGATTCTTTATTTATTATTATTTTGTTCATTCAATTAGAACTATAACATATTCCATTTTTTTATTAGGTTATTTAATATTATTAGATTCTAAAATAGATTCTAAAATAGATTCTAATATTATTAGATTTGAATATATTAGTATATTAGATATTAGGAACTATAATTTTGTATGAATTTTGTATGATATCTACGTTTACGACATGTGATTAAAAAAAGATGTTATATAGAACTAGAACAGATTCTCGTCTCATTCACATTCAATTCAATGATTGACCAAAGGATAATTTATTTTCATAAATAGAAATAAAAAAATCTAAAATCACATTTAGATCACTCAAATTCTTATATTTCTATGTAAGAATTCGGTCGAACGAATTGATTTAGATTGATTCTATCCATATGGGAATGGGATAATAATGAATAAAAGAATAATGAATAAAAGAAAGGGCTTTCAAAAAAATAGAGTAGAGTAGGAGTGAGGGGGTCGAACTAGGTGTATATATATAATCTAATCGCTATAAGACAACTCTTTCTTTTTTGGAGGTTTCAAAGAATGATTCTCGAATCTGATTGAATCTAAGACACAACTAATTGGTTTACGGTATGGAAGAAACACATGTATATGTCATATTAGATATTAACTAGTTATAGATGACTATCTATCTAAATATGTCCTGCTACTACTATAAAAAATTTAGATGGGGATTCAAAAAACGAAGCCCTTCCGTTTCATCTGTTGTAATTGTGAATTGAATATTGAATGACTAAAAAAAATGAAATCCGGAAAAAGAAAGAACGAAGAATTTAAAGAATGGTTCGAAAATTTAAGGTAAGATAAGAACAAAAATTGTATGTATTCACAAAAAACTACATGGGTATAAACGAAAAAATAAATATCGAAGTAATTCGGATAGTTCAATAAATATTATTATTTCTTGAAAAATTGAATTACACTTCGACTAGATAAAGATAAATATTAAGAATTAAATAATTAAGTCATA